TCAATCGCTGCGGGATAGCATAAGATACGCCCGTACTAGTCTAATAAATTGAATTTCAGAATTTTCTAGATCTATGAAAGGGTCAACCCACACTAATTGTTTACGATATTTCAAAAAGGGTTATGTAAAGAACTTCGGGTTAATTAAACGAATTAAAATGCAAGTAGGGATAAGGGGGGCTGTTCTATCCTCTGTGAGTATTTTAGCATTTTTTCGTTCTTATTTTCCCTTTTCTTTTCTTAGCTTTCAAATTTATTTAGATAATCAAAAATCTTAATTACGGGGCATGGTTTGATTCCGTTTTGGTGGTTACAACCTTCATATTGGCATGTTGACAATAGCGTATTGATCAAATATAATTAGATCATGGATAAATAGATCTAGGATCCTATTCTATTTGATTTTTACTTGTCGTCATCTAAATGATGTGTTCCTTGGATTCGCTGTGGTACAAAAGGTCTCCTCTGAAACGGAAAGATATTTCTCTATTTTCTATATTTTTTTACCCGGTAATTTATTCTATTTTCATTTGATTTGGTTGGTAGTTCCATTTTGTTGTTTGTTGATGTGGTCGTACAATCCAATCTCTTTATTCTTTTTTTCTTTTGTTTGATTGCGCTCGTATCTACAGACCCTAATTTGGGTTGCTAACTCAACGGTAGAGTACTCGGCTTTTAAGTGCGCCTAGAATCTTTTACACATTTGGATGAAGCAACGGATTCATACATACCATTGGTAGAGTTTGTAAGACCACGACTGATCCTGAAAGGGGGTGAGTGGAAAAAGCAGCATGTCGTATCAATCTAAATCTTTTAGACTATTTGATCCTTAACAGATCGGTACAAAATCCATTTTTTGTATGATTCTTGTAGCGGGACAAACGAAATTCACGGTTGGGTCGATTGAATAAATGGATAGAGCCCTTAGGGTTCCAATTATAGGGAAGCAAAAAAAAAGCAACGAGCTTCTGTTCTGAATTCGAATTATTACCCGATCTAATTAGATGTTAAAAATGGATTAGTGCCTGGTGCGGGAAAAGGTTTTCCCATAAGTGGATTACCCATTTGAATCCTAACTATTTTTACCTCCATTAGATTCTGTATGGAGTGGAGACTCATGTGTATCAGAAACGGTATATTGATAAAAAGAAATTATTCCAAAGTCAAAAGAGCGATCGGGTTGCAACAATAAAGGATTTCAAACCATCTCGGTATTCTATAACGAATATAAACCAATTGGATGGAGAAACAGAGGATCCATTGATTAGCATATCTATTGTCACCGAGGTATTTTATTTTCTATTTTCTTACTATATACCTTGTTTTGACTGTATCGTACTATGTATCATTTGCTAACCCAATAAACCCTTTGCCTTTGTTTCAAAGCTAATTTCAAATGGAAGAATTACAAGGATATTTAGAAATGAATAGATCGCAACAACAAGACTTCCTCTATCCACTTCTTTTTCAGGAGTCTCTTTATGCACTTGCTCATGATCATGGTTTGAAAGGATCCCGTCCTTACGAACCCGTGGAAAATTTAGGTTATGACAATAAATCCAGTTCACTGCTTGTGAAACGTTTAATTACTCGAATGTATCAACAGAAAGGGTTGATTATTTCGGCTAATGCTCTTACCCCAAAAAAAAATTATTATCAAATGGTATCCGCCGGATTTTCAGTCATTTTGGAAATGAAATTCTCACTGAGATTCGTGTCTTCTCAAGAAGGGAAAGATCTACAAAAATATCAGAATTTACGATCAATTCATTCAACATTTTCCTTTTTAGAGGATAAATTATCCCATTTAAATAATGTGTCAGAGATACTAATACCCTACCCCATTCATCTGGAAATCTTGGTTCAAAATCTCCGCTCTTGGATACAAGATGCCCCCTCTTTACATTTATTCCGACTCTTTCTCCACGAGTCTCGTAATTGGGCTAGTCTTATTACTCAAAATAAATCCATCTCTTTTTTTTCAAATTCAAAAGAGAATCAAAGATTCTTCTTGTTCCTATATAATTCTCATGTGTATGAATGGGAATCCCTATTCATGTTTCTCCGTAAACAATCTTTGTATTTACGCTCAACATCTTTTGGAAACCTTATTGAGCGAACCTATTTCTATGGAAAAATAGAGCATCCTCGAGGAGTGTTTCGTAAGGATTTCCAGAATATCCTATGGTTGTTCAAGGATCCTTTCATGCATTATGTCAGATATCAAGGAAAATCCATTCTGGCTTCAAGGGGAAGTTTTCTTCTGATGAATAAATGGAAATGTCACCTTGTCATTTTATGGCAATGTTATTTTGACTTGTGGTCTCAAGCAGATAGAATTACTATAAACCAATTTTCCAATCATTCCTTCGAGTTTCTGAGTTATCTTTCAATTGTAAGGCGAAATCCTTCAGTCGTAAGGACTCAAATGCTAGAAAATGCATTTCTAATGGAGATTCCGAGTAAGAAGTTTGAAACCCTAGTCCCACTTATTCCAATGA